TCCCCTTTTCAACCAAATCGAAATGATTGAAGTTTTACTATTTGGAATCGTGTTAGGTCTAATTCCGATTACTTTGGCTGGATTATTCGTAACTGCATATTTACAATACAGACGCAGCGATCAGTTGGACCTTTGATTAAGTAAGATTAACATCTCGGTTTTTGATTGACCTCCTGCGGACTCAAAAAAGGAGGAGGTCGAATTCAGGTTGCTGTTCAAGTTAGTGAAGGTATTTCACTCGAATTCGACCCGCGCTCTGCAGGATTTGAACCCACGACATCGGGTTTTGGAGACCCACGTTCTACCAAACTGAACTAAGAGCGCTTTCTTATCACCATCGATAAGATAAGATCGCAAAGACAAGGATTTTTTTCTACCCCCAGAACGTATCTATATAGTATCATAAACAGAAAGATTCCGTATGTCCAAATTCAATCGATCTCAAGGGACCTCTCGTTACTGCCCATAAGTCGAAAGAATAGGTAGGGATGACAGGATTTGAACCCGTGACATTTTGTACCCAAAACAAACGCGCTACCAAACTGCGCTACATCCCTTTCAATTGGTATTCAATTGGTATACAGTGTCATTGTATAGAATCCCTGTCTTGTTTTCCACATCATTATTTCTCCATTGAGATACAATCTATCTTGGCATTTCTTCTTTTTGGTCTCATAGACATAAGAGATGTCGTTTCTAGTCTATCTGTTTCTATTTCTACCGATTTCGAATTCGGTTTTTTTAACTTCACTTGAAACTCCCCCCAAAAGGGGTCGTCGGGTTCAGACGGAACACAAGGATTTTGTGAATGACATCCTTTTGGTACGACCGATCGAAATCCTTCAGAATTGAAATCGAACGAATCTCATAGAGAACTCTATAGAAATAGAAGATCGAAAGAATTCTGAAAACAAGAAAAAACATAAAATACATAGCATCTCTATCTATCGAAATAATACGTTATAAATAATACGCTTTCGAATACAAAGTAAGATTTCTTTCTATGATGGATCATCATCAGGAATAAATCATTTCCCGCCCCAAAAACCATGGCAAAAAAATAGAATTGGTTCGATTCTTTATTAGATTCTTTGTTAGATTCAGGGACAAAATTCGATTTAGTGGGATCTTTCACTCTTTCACGTTGGTCTCATAGAAGACCTAGTAACAAGAACAAATTGCATAATTACATATCATCAGACGATAACAGCCCGAAGGTATGAATTGGCCTGGAAAGACTTCCAACTCAAAAAAAGCAACTACGAAATAAAATAATTCGAGAAGAAGGAAGAAATAGAAAAAAAACAAAGCTGCTTTATATGCAGTAGAACTAAAGCATCACTTAAATTAACTAGATGGAGTATTGTATTAATGTATACTTATCAGTAATACAATACTCCGTAGGAGTGGGACGCTCTTTTTTCGTTTTAAGGAAAGGGAAATCTTAGTGTTATTGACATTGACCAGGTCATGGTATATTTCCGGTTTTGTTAGGGAGTCCGCGTACAACTAAAATACAAGCGATCCTTAAGGACCTATGCATCTGATCATATATGTATTCCAATAAAGAAGGAGGATTTTCAATGCGCGATCTAAAAACATATCTCTCCGCGGCTCCTGTGCTAAGTACTCTATGGTTCGGGTCTTTAGCAGGTCTATTGATAGAGATCAATCGTTTCTTCCCGGATGCGTTGACATTCCCCTTTTTTTATTCTAGTTATTGACATGGGAAGGGATGAAGAAGATTAGCGATACAATAAATTATATGTGACTAATACCTCTTCCTCTCTCTCTTTCTTTGTTTTCTTTTTTTGAGGATAAAGTAAAAGAGGACAGAAAAAGAATCAAAGTGGATTTAACCTCGGCGAAACTCCTGATTAGGCTCGAATTCATAGAGGGAGTACGAAACTAGAAATAATGGGTTTAGGGTAACAAAATTATACAAGATACTTAAATGAAATACATTCGAAATAATTGAGAGTTAAAAATCATTGTATTACTTCTTAATATTACTCTATTGCTATTGATTGCAACGAAATCATTCCTAATCGGGTTAGCCACTTCTATTTTTCCCTTTTTTTTCTTCGTTTCGGATTGAAACTAGAAGAGTTGAGTGAATCCAAAATGCAAAGGAGGTTCATGGCCAAGGGTAAAGATGTAAGAGTCAGAGTTATTTTGGAATGTACCAGTTGTGTCCGAAACAGTGTTACTAAGGAATCTCCGGGCATTTCCAGATATATTACTCAAAAGAATCGACACAAGACACCTAGTCGATTGGAATTGAGAAAATTCTGCCCCTATTGTTACAAGCATACAATTCATGGGGAAATAAAGAAATAGATCGAATCGAATGCCACCCTTTCCAGTAACAAGAACAAATTACATAATGACATATAAGAGATATAAACAAATCAAATCCTATTTCGGTCGTATCCCAAATTCGAATTCAGAAATAGGATTTTTAAGATAAGGACTAAATAAACCATGGATAAATCCAAGCGACCCTTTCTGAAATCCAAGCTGAAATCCAAGAAACCCTTTCTGAAATCCAAGAAACCCTTTCTGAAATCCAAGAAACCCTTTCTGAAATCGAAATCCAAGCAATCTTTTCGTAGGCGTTTGCCCCCAATTGGATCGGGGGATCGAATTGATTATAGAAACATGACTTTAATTAGTCGATTTCTTAGTGACGAAAAAAAAATATTATCTAGACGAGTGAATCGATTGACCTTGAAACAACAACGATTAATTACGCTTGCTATAAAACAAGCTCGTATTTTAGCTTTGTTACCTTTTCTTCCTATTGATAAAGAGAAACCATTTGAAAGAACAAGACCCAAGTCAACCCCTAGCCCTAAAAAAGGTCCTAGAACCAGAAAAAAAATAGGCCTACGGCCACAATGGAATAAAAGGAATAAAAATTCCAATCTTTAACCCAACTCGGGTAGGGTAGATGTTTTGTTCGCAAAATGAGCGAACCCAAGAATTGTCACGTCGGAAGAAACCAAAAAGAATCCGAATCGGGGAAGAAAAAGAAGAAATAGTTCATTTTTTTTTAGTGAATCGTGCTCGTTCATTTTGACTACCTTATCCTATTAATTTATACTCCACCTTCCCGGAGTGCATTCTCCGGGCAAGCCTGTTCCGCAAAAAGAACCCTGCAAACTGAATGATCTCATTGGAAATCATGGAAATACAATTTCGATTTGATATAGCGATTTGCGCTAGTATTTTTCGATTAAGAAGCGAGTGCTTCGTGTGCAGCTTGTATATAAATCTACTATATTTATAGAATTTATAAAATACCTTAATCTTATGAAGTACTGCAATCTCACGTATTACTGCATTTATACGAGTGATCCACAAACGGCGAAAATCTCTCTTTTTCCTACTTCTATCCCGATGAGCAGAACCCAAAGCTCTCGTTTTCTGTTGAGTCATAGTTCGGGTAAGTCTTGAATGGGCCCCTCGAAAGGTTGATGAAAATAGACGCATTTTTGTTCTACGTCTCCGAGCTATATATCCTCGTCTAATTCTGGTCATTGAATCCACTGAAACTTTGATGAATAACTAATTGCTTTCTTTTCTTTCAGTCATTCTTTTCCCCCTTCCCGGTCTATTAATAACAAAACGGATTCTTCCGGTGTATAAAAAAAAATTCCAATGGCTTTTGCTGCGATAACCTTCCCAACCACGATTTTTTCCAGGCATTTCACCTCGAAATATAAAATTAGATTGATCAAAAAACTAGTCAAAGTCAATGTCAATTTAAGTAAGAAATATAAATGAATAAAAAATAGTGGGTTCCATCGTTTCTATGGTTACTTTTTAAACGGTGAGGTCCTTTCTATACACCGGAGCCCCTTCCTTATTTAGTAACTTGTATAGTTCACACTCTTTGGCTCTACCCATGAATTATCCAGTAATAGGTCTTTTCACAATAAGATCTACCTATACAGTAACGGCATTTAATTATGAAGGTTGGTTAGGTAGCTGACCCTGTGAGTCCGTTCTTGCAAGAGTAGGAGCATCATTTTTATGCTTTTTAAATAAGATTTCCCCCGCTTAATGGATAACCATTTGCTACCAATGGGGAATTGCTTCGCATCTCCAATTGAGGTGATCGGATTTGTACCAATGTAAACCATAAATTTCATACACAATAAAGGTCTTTTTTTTTTAGACAGGGAATGGAGTTCTTCCACTCTATGCTATTCATTGGTTTTATCCTATTCATTGGTACTGATCTTTGATACTGTAAAAATTGTCTCCTTTCTTTTAGTTCAGTTCATGATCTGAACGAGTCGCACATACACCCTAGTACATGTTCCTCGACGCTGAGGACATCCCCGAAGAGCGCGGGCTTTTTTTACATTTCTGATTGGCTGTCTTGTGTTTCTAATAAGTTGTTTAATAGTTGGCATGCTGAATCATATACAGAATGGGCTGGTTTAGATCGATCCTAACCGGATGATTCTAATTGGAGACTTGACCCATTTTACCCGAGAGAAACTAACAAATTAGATTCTAGTTCATTCGACTTATAGTTCGAAATGACATCACGGATTTTTCTCTGTTCCGTTTTACGGTTCTTTTGACCCTTCTCCTAGGGAGACCCCCTTCCAAGATAAGATGATCAACCCCTACAAGATCTACAATTCCATGAATTTGGGCTTCTGGTGGTGTCATCAAAGAATCCCTGTGCGGGTCCCGAACTATAACCGACCGAGGTTGTCCTGTTCTTTGTGTCTAAACAACCCTCCCCTTTCATGGATCTATCATCTATTTTCGTTTTGTTGTTGTTGTTCCTGCTCACTCAAGCTTGACCCTGGCTTCTTCCAATCTTCCAAAAGGGCCATCTTTACGTACAAGCGGGGAATCGCTTTTGAGGCGATCACAGCTTGATGTGCGCATAGGCTTTTATCCATACGCTCTATGACCTTTTCTCAAAGGACTATTCTTTTGGATAGAGTTTCCAACACGGCCAATCCGGTTAATTCTTGTGAAGAATTCATCTTCCTTTTTCGGGCAAGAGAGCTTTGTTGAAGTCTAAAGCCTCTTCACTTCACCTCAGCGGAGGATTTGGACCTCTCAGGATGCCAAATAGCCACGTTACAGCCTGGAACACCTTCCACCCCATCTTCTTAAATTAAACATGGTTCCCATACCTTAAAAGAGATTCGCTAGAATCTTTTTAATTTTAATAAACATTCGCATAAGAGTAAACAGACGCATTAGAAGAATTAAGATTCGCATAAGTGAGACTCTTTTTTCTTGAGAACTGGTTTAGATCAATCCTAACCGGTGACTCCCATAATAGAATAGATTCGATGGATAATTTTATGGATCCTTTGGATAGATGACTATTCGTCTATGAATTTCATTATCTGCATACAATAAACTTTTGTCAACCATTTCTAAGATGACAATATGAAGGTTACAACCGCCGAATAAAACCAAAAAGATTTGCCCCTTACCTAGAAAATCGACCTAGATTCTTTAATCGATATCGTGCTGCCCCGGAGCGCTGGGGAGCCGATGACTATTCATCGCTATTACCTTAACAAACAGAGTTCGACCCAATGCTTGATTTCTGTCCTAGTTGATCCTGTTAGAAGTTTATAATACAGCCTTCCGACGGTGTCGCGCAGAATTGTTACTTTATTCCCATCCGTGTACAACTTCCCTAGGTTGGGCCCAAGATAAGAACAAATAGGTTGGTGGAGCAATATCTTAATCATATACCATCCTGAATGACTCCTCTATGTTGCACGATTTGGCGAAGGAAAGAGGTCAGGTAATGGGCAGATTAGGATTATAAGAACAAACCAAACCTATGGAACTAACCGTATGCAATGCACAAACGATGCCTGTACGGTTGTTTCTTTTTCTTATAGCTTTGTTACCAAGGAAAGATCCGCCTGTAGCGTTCATAGACATCAATTCCTACATGATCAACAAGTCCATAACTTTTAGCTTCGTCTGGAGCCCAAAATAGCCAGAGCTTACTAACGTTATCTTACAAAATAGCGTGCGTTTTCACCCTGTTAACCAAAGCCAGTCTTTCTAGCCCGAATTTCGCATCAATTGTCATTTTGTTCTTGTTTTGGTGTTGTTCATTGTTTTGTTGTTGTTCTGCGTCCAGCTTAGCCCGGGCTTCGTCTAAAAGGGCCATCTTGACGTACAAGCGAGGAATGGTTTTTGAGGCGATCACAGCTTGATGTTCGCTAATACTCGCATCCATAAATTTGATGAGACTCTTTCTCAAAGGTCCATCCTTTGGAATAGCGTTGCCCAAAAGGCCAATCCGGTTAATTCTTGTGAAAAATTCCGACTCATGGTCGGACAACAGAAGTCGGGTGGACAATAAAGCTTGATCTACACGTTGGATTCGGACCGCCAACGGTATAGGTGGTGGAAGAGGCGGACCCGGATTGGGGTTCGGCCCTCTCACGCCAAATAATGCCCACAATATCCAAGTCACTCCTTTGACGACTTTGAATAGAAATGTTATCTTGTGAAAGAGGGTTTTGACGCCCTTAACCACCCAAGTGGTAAAAGTTCTGAGCATTTCTTTTCTCCTTTGATGTTTGATGAGATAAATGTGAAAATAGTTCCATATTTTCAAATAATCCAATAAATGGGTCAGGTTGAGAGAGAATTCGCTTTGGCTGGAGCCCCATTATTCTTATAGATCTGTTACCAAGGAAAGATCCGCCCGTAGCGTTCATAGCCATCAATTCCTACATGATCAACAAGTCCATAACTTTTAGCTTCGTATGGATTCATGAGATAATCCCTCTGTAGGTCCAGATAGACAATATGCCAGGGTTTTTTTGTTTTTTGTGAATAAATACTTGTGACGTGGTTGCGGATATTTTTAAATTCATCCCCATCCCTGTACAACTCCCCTAGGCCGGGCCCAAGATAAGAACAACTAGGTTGGTGGAGCAATATCTTAATGATATACCATCCTGAATGACTTCTCTATTTCGCACTATTTGGCGAAGGAAAGAGGTCAGGTAACGTATAAGAACAAAAAGAGAGAGGTGAGCAACCGTACAGGCATTGTTTGCGCATTGCATACGGCTCCACGATGGAATTCCGTTTTTTTTTTTATTTCACTTCCATTGAATAAAGAAAGATCAAAATAGGATTTCTAAGATCTGAAGGTCTTTCAATGATCCAGTTACCACCCTTCCTTTCGAGAGAATTTTAAAATATTAATACTAGGGTACTATGATGGCTCCGTTGCTTTATCTATTTTTATCGTCTGCGATTTGGCAATCCCAAAGTGTCTTGTTGATTTAATCAACAAAGAAAATGCTCATTTTTTTTTTCATTTTAAAAATTTCTCATACACTAAATAGTGGAACGGGACTAAAACCAAAAAGTTTGTGACGCTGAAATGGATCCCCGATAGATAAGATCTAATCTGAAATGCTTTTTGTTTCATACCACTCTCTCGATACAGAATCTTATCGTATGAAAAAACAAGAATTGCGTCTATCAAACTCGAAGTGCCATGCTATTATTACTTATTATTTGATTCATATTCCATATAGCGAAGGCATAGTCTTCTTTTTTCTCTCAAATAAAAAATAAAAATGCATTGGCACGACCCGAACCGTTAGGGAATGCTATACATTCGTCAGTTGCTGCTCCGAGCAAGACCAAGGATCCCATTGAATAGGCCTTCCCCAGGGTTATTGTATGGACGTCTGGTGGCACATATCGCATTAAATCAAAGAGACCGATTCCGCATAGTGCCCATCCGCCGGGACAGTGTATAAATATATAAAAATCCCGGGTCGGGTCAGCTTTACTGAGACCTACTAGGAGACCCATAAGGGTATTTGTGGTCTCGAAATCAAGCTTGTTGCATAAAAAAAGGCATCTTTCTCGATGAAGTCGGTTGATTAGGAAAAAATTGTCTTCTTTTCTTTCGGAATCCTACACGCACGTTGTTTGGTGCAGACGATTCAAAACATTGCAATGTGTAAATTCCAGCCCTTTTCATTGTTTCATAGTCGGATTTTTCTAACTCCTAACGAGCGTATTCCATTTTTCAAGAAAGATAAGTTTTGGAGCACTTCTCCCCCAAAAAAGAATTCATGAAACTTGAAACTTATCGAATTCACTTTGTATTGAGGTTTTGTTTTATTTGATCGAAATTCGATTTTGAATTATGGTGTCATTTTCTTGTTACTAAATATGGGCTTCTTCATATTCTTTCTTTTAGGTTTAGGATCTACTCCTGGTAAAGATTTACTTACCCGATCGCGATTGATACATTATAGCGGACAATATTTGTTCGTTTGGAATCGCTTCTTTGGTCTAATAAATAGGAATTTTACCTATTTCTATTTGACCAATAAAATAAATAGGGTATTTTATGAGCGGAGCCTGAAATCCTTTATTGGTCTAACCAAGCCAACCCTAAATTCTTCCATTCTAATTGAAAATCGAATTGACAATAGAACTCTTAATTTTCTAGTTGAGCTAATTGGCTTTTCGTTCTCACTTTCAATTCTTACACTAAACCCTTTTTTTGTGGTTGGGAAGAATGAGAAAATATCTCGATCGGGAAAGAGAATGGGGAAATCCCATAGGACCCATTATGTGTGCCAAGTCGCACTATAAGTCCAACCATGTTGGCTCTTCTTTTTCCTCTTCTTCTTTGTCTTTGTTTTCGGCTTTGTTTTCGGCTTTGTTTTCGGCTTTGTTTTCGGCTTTGTTTTCGGCTTTGGCTTCGTCTTTGTTTTCGGCTTTGGCTTCGTCTTTGGCTTTGTCTCCACTAATAGGAATCAGAAGAGAGACTTTTGGAACACCAACGGGCATTGCAAGGAAGGCGCGAGGCCTCCCTTGCGAACTTTATATTTGCCATATATATTTATGGAACACCCGAGTCAAATATTTGATATTTATAATTGATATAAATGTGGAACAGCCGAGTCAAATATTTGATATTTATAATTGATATAAATATTGAACAGCCTAGTCAAATATTTGATATATATAATTGATATAAATGTGGAACAGCCGAGTCAAATATTTGATATTTATAATTGATATAAATGTGGAACAGCCGAGTCAAATATTTGATATTTATAATTGATATAAATGTGGAACAGCCGAGTCAAATATTTGATATTTATAATTGATATAAATATTGAACAGCCGAGTCAAATATTTGATATTTATAATTGATATAAATGTGGAACAGCCGAGTCAAATATTTGATTTTTATATTTATAATTGATATAAATATTGAACAGCCGAGTCAAATATTTGATATTTATAATTGATATAAATGTGGAACAGCCGAGTCAAATATTTGATATATATAATTGATATAAATGTGGAACACCCGAGTCAAATATTTGATATATATAATTGATATAAATGTGGAACAGCCGAGTCAAATATTTGATATTTATAATTGATATAAATGTGGAACAGCCGAGTCAAATATTTGATTTTTATATTTATAATTGATATAAATATTGAACAGCCTAGTCAAATATTTGATATATATAATTGATATAAATGTGGAACAGCCGAGTCAAATATTTGATATATATAATTGATATAAATGTGGAACAGCCGAGTCAAATTATATATATATATATATATATATTTAATTGATATATATATATATATATATAACCGAAGCAGCCTAGTCAAAATGCCTTTTCTTGTTGTCCTAATATTATATATATATATATTGCCTCGGATTTTCTTTTTTCTATAGATAGATTTAAAAGTTCATAGAATAAGACCGAGCATTGGTCCATAGAAAATAGAACTAGACCAATGTCGCATTGCGTATTGAGACTTATCGGGTATAGAATAGATCTGTTTCTATTTGTTCCTACAAACAGAATTGGTCCGCTATTCCCAAGGGAATGGAATATTTACCCCTGCTCCGAGATAATCCATTGAAAGTGGGAAATCCATAGCTCCCAATGCGATAAAGTTACATAGTGTCTATTTTTGTTTTGAGAAAGAGGTCTTTCCATGGGTTTGCCTTGGTATCGTGTTCATACTGTCGTATTGAATGATCCCGGTCGGTTGCTTTCTGTCCATATAATGCATACTGCTCTAGTTTCGGGTTGGGCTGGGTCGATGGCCTTATACGAATTGGCAGTTTTTGATCCCTCTGATCCCGTTCTGGATCCGATGTGGAGACAGGGTATGTTCGTTATCCCATTCATGACTCGTTTAGGAATAACCAATTCGTGGGGTGGTTGGAGTATAGCAGGAGGCACTATAACGAATCCTGGTATTTGGAGTTACGAAGGTGTGGCCGGGTCACATATTGTATTTTCTGGCTTGTGCTTCTTGGCATCTATCTGGCATTGGGTGTTTTGGGATCTAGAAATATTCTGTGATGAGCGTACAGGAAAACCTTCTTTGGATTTGCCCAAGATCTTTGGAATTCATTTATTTCTCTCAGGGCTAGCTTGCTTTGGGTTTGGCGCATTTCATGTAACAGGTTTGTATGGTCCTGGAATATGGGTGTCCGATCCGTATGGACTCACGGGACAAGTGCAATCTGTAAATCCTGCGTGGGGTGTAGAAGGTTTTGATCCTTTTGTTCCAGGAGGAATAGCCTCTCATCATATTGCAGCAGGGACATTGGGTATATTGGCGGGCTTATTCCATCTTAGTGTCCGTCCGCCCCAACGTCTATACAAAGGATTACGTATGGGTAATATTGAAACTGTACTTTCCAGTAGTATCGCTGCTGTCTTTTTTGCAGCTTTTATTGTTGCTGGAACTATGTGGTATGGTTCCGCAACAACCCCGATTGAATTATTTGGTCCCACCCGGTATCAATGGGATCAAGGATACTTCCAGCAAGAAATATATCGAAGAGTTGGCGCCAGCCTAGCCGAAAATCAGAGTTTCTCAGAAGCTTGGTCTAAAATTCCAGAAAAATTAGCTTTTTATGATTACATCGGAAATAATCCAGCTAAAGGGGGATTATTCAGAGCGGGTTCAATGGATAATGGGGATGGAATAGCGGTTGGATGGTTAGGACATCCTATCTTTAGAGAGAAAGAGGGCCGCGAGCTTTTTGTACGCCGTATGCCTACTTTTTTTGAAACATTTCCAGTCGTTTTGGTAGACGGCGACGGAATTGTGAGAGCCGACGTTCCTTTTCGAAGGGCAGAGTCGAAGTATAGTGTCGAACAAGTCGGTGTAACTGTTGAGTTCTTTGGTGGTGAACTCAATGGAGTCAGTTATAGCGATCCTGCTACTGTGAAAAAATACGCTAGACGCGCTCAATTGGGTGAAATTTTTGAATTAGATCGTGCTACTTTGAAATCGGATGGTGTTTTTCGTAGCAGCCCCAGGGGTTGGTTTACTTTTGGCCATGCGTCATTTGCTTTACTTTTCTTTTTCGGGCACATTTGGCACGGTGCCAGAACTTTGTTCAGAGATGTTTTTGCCGGCATTGACCCAGATTTGGATGCTCAAGTGGAATTTGGAGCATTCCAAAAACTTGGAGATCCAACTACAAGGAGACAGGTAGTCTGATACAACATTGCTTTGGTTTTTTTCTCTTTTATTTGATTTTTTTGAGTTAACAGCAGAGAAACCTTGATTTTTGGATCACCGACTTTTAACTGTTGCCCTTTTGGGATATGATCCCACCAAATGAACAGATGTGGAAGCTATAATTGTAAACCACAATCGAATCTATGGAAGCATTGGTTTATACATTCCTCTTAGTCTCTACTCTAGGGATCATTTTTTTCGCTATCTTTTTTCGAGAACCACCGAAGGTTCCAACGCAAAATAAAAAGGTGAAATGATTTTTCGTTATCTCAATTGCAGTAATGAGCCTCCCCTATTGGGGAGGTACTGCGACTAGTCTCCGTGTTCCTCGAATGGGTCTCTTAGTTGTTGAGAGGGTTGCCCAAAGGCGGTATATAAGGCGTACCCGGTAAAACTTACAAGTGAACCAGAGAGAAAGATGGTGACTAGAGTTGATGTTTCCATTATTAGATAAATTCAAGACTACAATGGATCTATGATAAGATCGTTTATTTACAACGGAAGGGTATACAAAGTCAACAGATCTCAAGAAAATAAGTATTTATTTATGGCGACACAAACCGTTGAGGGTAGTTCTAGATCTGGTCCAAGACGAACAACTCTAGGGTCTTTATTGAAACCGTTGAATTCGGAATATGGGAAAGTGGCTCCTGGATGGGGAACTACTCCTTTGATGGGTGTCGCAATGGCTCTATTTGCAGTATTCCTATGTATTCTTTTGGAGATTTATAATTCTTCCGTTTTACTGGACGGAATCTCAATGAATTAGATCCATAAGACCCAAGAAGTCTACCCTCAAAAACTTACTTAGGCTTCTTTTATTTAGGGTACTCAAGACTTGAGTACCCTAAATAAAAGAAGCCTAATATCCTACACTCCAACCAATGAAACAAACAATTCTTATCTAGTCTGTATCTATTTTAGAAATAGATAGAGATAAAAAGTGATAGAAGGGCACTCCTGCTATAGAGGATAGGAGGAGGTTGGTTAATTCGTGTCTAAGAGCAAGTTCTCTTTGCCGCAGCGCCTGTTGAAGGCGAGACAACGTCTCCTGACTCGTATCGAGATCCCGACGAAGCCTACACATCTTCTGGCGAAGGGACTTTAGTGACTCTTCGGCCTCCTCCTCTTGCAAAGAAGAATCTTCTGTGTCAGATCCTTCCTCCATAGAAGAATCTTCTGTATCAGATCCTTCCTCCATGGAAGAATCTTCTGTATCAGATCCTTCCTCCCTAGAAGAATCTTCTGTGTCAGATCCTTCCTCCATAGAAGAATGTTCAGCCTCGTACCCGTCTTCCAGAGAAGAGTCTTCGGCATAGTCTCGTTCGGAAGGGTTTTCCGTATCAGCGCCGTATGCTCTTTGGTGGGTCCCATTAGACGCCGAATCCCTAGTTATAGTTTGAACCGTAGCCTTGCCAGTCGGCAAAGACCGGTTGGGGAAGCAGGATTTTTTAACACTATCGGTGAGGGTCCCTATATCTAGAGACCATATATATATAGAATATGCAGTCAGAACCTTTTGAATGTGAATGATTTTTTTCATTTTTTTCAAGTATGAGTGGCGCTTTCTTTGTAGTCATAACATGACATCCCCTATTTCTTTTCTTTTTTTGAGTTTTTGACTTTGTTAACATCCCATCTCCCTTCCGTTTTTTGAGTTTTTGGCTGGCGGTTTCCTTATAACATCTCCCTTTGTTTCAAAATGCCCTTTCTTGATGTCCTTAAAGACCTGGAAGCAGGATCTTTTAACACTATCGATGAGGGTCCCTATATCTAGTATCTAGAGACCTTCTATATAGAATATGCAGTCAGAACCTTTTGATTTGAATGATTATTTTTTTCATTTTTTCAATCATTGAGGGCTTCATAGTATTCAGAAGAGAGATTTGTGTCCTTTTGTACTTATATGTTATGGTGTAGTATTATATTAAAAACTCTTTTTCTTGTTGTCCTTTTCTTGTTTTCAGACTATTAGAATATTCCATTTTGTTATTAATTTCGTTATTAATATATTTATATTCTGTTATATATATATTCTGGTAGGGTAGTTTGACCGTGGAATTCCTTTGTTTCGATATTTCCGGAATATGAGTGTGTGACTTGTAAAAATTGATCCTATTGAGAGTACAGAGAAGGGTCTGTCATTTCGAGAGAGATGGTTCTACCTCGTCTGATATTCATTAGAATATCTGGAGCACGGAATCCATGGAATAGATCAAGAAATATTAGCACTATGATTCATACCTAACCTCGCGACCGCACTAAAAAAACTAAAAAAATGCCAATAGTTAGAATCAGAGATCGAAGACTTTTTCCTTCTTCAAATGTTTGTGGTTATCTTAACCAAAGGACAAATCTTTCTCTGAATTTTGAGGCATTACATCGATTCTAAGTGATGATCAAATGGTTCTTACTCAAGGAACCTTTGAGGTTAGCTTAGGTCTTTATTGACTCATCGTGGTTCTAGTATGAATCTGAGGTTTCAATCGATTCTGTAGGGTCTCAACAAGAGAATTCCTATCAAAAAAAATAAAGACAATCCACGCTAAAAATTACAAATAAATAAAAACAAAGAAAATAGGGAAAGAGAAGATTTAAGAGGCCTGTAACGATCAACATAAATACGAATGAGCCGGCTTGATATTTTGGTATTATCATCATAACAAAGAAGCGCGTCGGGGTTTTTGGTCCTTCGTATCTTCCGAGAAGATAGAATCTAGGACTAAGATAAGAAATTGAAAAATTTCTATCCGCTCCAAACTGTTTGTGGGTGTTTCCGCTTGAGCTGTACGAGATGAAATTCTCATATACAGTTCTAAGAGGGGGAGCCCCCTTGGTTTACCTATCTCAATAAAGTATATGATTGGTTCGAAGAGCGTCTCGAAATTCAGGCAATTGCGGATGATATAACTAGTAAATATGTTCCGCCTCATGTCAACCTATTTTATTGTCTAGGAGGAATTACGCTTACTTGTTTTTTAGTACAAGTAGCTACGGGTTTTGCTATGACTTTTTACTATCGTCCGACCGTTACCGAGGCTTTTGCTTCTGTTCAATACATAATGACTGAAGCTAACTTTGGTTGGTTAATCCGATCGGTTCATCGATGGTCAGCAAGTATGATGGTCCTAATGATGATCCTGCACGTATTTCGTGTGTATCTCACCGGTGGATTTAAAAAACCCCGCGAATTGACTTGGGTTACAGGAGTGGTTCTGGCTGTATTGACCGCATCTTTTGGTGTAACTGGTTATTCCTTGCCTCGGGACCAAATTGGTTATTGGGCAGTGAAAATCGTGACAGGTGTACCTGAAGCTATTCCTATAATAGGATCACCCGTGGTCGAGTTATTACGAGGAAGTGCTAGTGTGGGTCAATCTACTTTGACTCGTTTTTATAGTTTACACACTTTTGTATTACCTCTGCTTACTG